AACTTTTCATACCGGCGGAGTATTCACGGGGGGTACTGCAGAACACGTGCGAGCCCCTTCTAATGGAAAAATAAAATTCAATGAGGATTTGGTTCATCCGACACGTACACGCCATGGACATCCCGCCCTTCTCTGTTCTATAAACTTGTATGTAACTATTGAGAGTGAAGATATTCGACATAATGTAAATATTCCAACCCAAAGCTTTCTTTTAGTTCAAAACGATCAATATGTAGAATCAGAACAAGTGATTGCTGAGATTCGCGCAGGAACATCCACTTTGAATTTTAAAGAGAAGGTTCGAAAACATATTTATTCTGACTCAGACGGAGAAATGCACTGGAGCACCGATGTGTATCATGCACCCGAATTTACATACGGCAGTGTTCATCTATTACCAAAAACAAGTCATTTATGGATATTATTAGGAGGGCCGCGCAGATCCAGTCTAGTTTCACTTTCGATCCACAAGGATCAAGATCAAATGAGTGCGCATTCTCGTTCTGTCAAGAAAAGATCTACTTCTAACCTTTCAGGAACAAATGATCAGCCGAGAGAAAAATTCTTTACTTCAGCTTTTTCGGGTAAAAAAGAAGACAGGATTCCTGATTATTCAGACCTTATTCGAATTATCTGTACTGGTCGTTGTAATCTCGTAGATCCGACCGTTCTCTATCAGAATTCTGATTTAGTCTCAAAGAGGCGAAGAAATAGATTAATCATTCCACTCCAATCGATTCAAGAGCGCGAGAACGAACTAACGCCCCCTTCAGATATCTCGATTGAAATCCCCATCAATGGGATTTTCCGTAGAAATAGTATTCTTGCTTATTTGGACGATCCTCGATACAGAAGAAAGAGTTCGGGCATTACTAAATATGGGACTCTAGAAATGCATTCAATCATCAAAAAAGAGGATTTGATTGAGTATCGAGGAGGCCAGGAATTTAGGCCAAAATACCAAATGAAAGTGGATCGGTTTTTTTTCATTCCCGAGGAAGTGCATATATTACCTGGATCTTCGTACATAATGGTACGGAACAATAGTATCATTGGGATAGATACACAAATTACTTTAAATATAAGAAGCCGAGTAGCCGGGTTGGTCCGAGTGGAGAGAAAAAAAAAAAGAATTGAACTTAAAATCTTTTCTGGAGATATCCATTTTCCTGGAAAGACAGATAAGATATCCCGACATAGCGGCGTTTTGATACCACCAGGAACAGGAAAAAAAAATTCTAAGGAATCCAAAAAATGGGAAAATTGGATCTATGTTCAACGGATCACACCTAGTAAAAAAACGTATTTTGTTTTGGTTCGGCCTGTCGTCACATATGAAATAACGGACGGTATAACTTTAGGAACGCTTTTCCCCCCGGATCTGTTGCAGGAAAGGGATAATGTGAAACTTCGAGTTGTCAATTATATCCTTTATGGAAATGGTAAACCAATTCGAGGAATTTCTGATACAAATATTCAATTAGTTCGGACTTGTTTAGTATTGAATTGGGACCAAGACAGAAAAAGTTCTTCTAGTCAAGAAGCTCGTGCTTCCTTTGTTGAAATAAGGGCAAATGGGTTGATTCGACATTTCCTAGGAATCGACTTGCTGAAATCCACCATTTCATATATCGGAAAAAGGAATGATCCGTCGGGCTCAAGATTGCTCTCGGATAATGGATCCGATTGCACCAAAATAAATCCGTTTTCTTCGATTTATTCCAAGGCAAGAATTCAACAACCCCTTAATCAAAATCAAAGAACTATTCATACATTGTTGAATAAAAATACGGGATTCCAATCGTTGATAATTTTGTCATCATCCAATTGTTTTCGAATGGGTCCACTCAACGATGTAAAATATCACAATCACAATGTGATACACAAGGTGATAAAAGAATCAATTCAAATTACAAAAGATCCTGTAATTCCAATTAATAATTCGCTGGGGCCTTTAGGAACAGCCCTTCTAATTCTAATTGCAAATGTTTCTTCATTTTACCATTTAATAACTCATAATCAGATCTTGGTAAATAACTATTTGCAACTTGACAATTTAAAACAGACTTTTCAAGTAATTAAATTTAAATATTATTTAATCGATGAAAATGAGAAAATTTATAACCCCGACCCATGCAGTAACATTATTTTCAATTTGAATTGGTATTTTCTCCATCCCAATTATTGTCAAGAAACATCTACAATAATGAGTCTTGGGCAGTTTATTTGTGAAAATATATGTATAGCCAAAAACGTACCACACCTAAAATCGGGCCAAGTTATACTTGTTGAAGTTGACTCTGTAGTAATACGATCAGCTAAGCCCTATTTGGCCACTCCAGGAGCAACCGTTCATGGCCATTATGGGGGAATCCTGTACGAGGGGGATACTTTAATTACATTTATATATGAAAAATCGAGATCCGGCGATATAACTCAGGGGCTTCCAAAAGTAGAACAGGTGTTAGAAGTGCGTTCGATTGATTCAATATCGATGAAT